AATTGACAAAACTCTTTCGATACAAAATCTATCACGTGGGAATCAACCGTTTGTATGATTCTTTGATAGAAGATAGAAAGAAATCACAAAAAAAGGCAGGTTGCTGCCATTTTGAAAGGATTAAAAATCACCGAAGTTACGTCTAAACCTAATGATTTAAAACAAAGAAAAGATAAAGGATCCCAGAACAAGGAAAGACCCTTTCAATTGTCTCAATAACTAGACCAGAAAAAAATCCAATACAAATAGATTTGTAAACGAGACAAACAAAAAGGAAAAGGGTTTAAAGACCACTCAAAAAATGAAATGCCTTAAAGATTTTCCTTTCAGCTATTTGAGAGTTATTCAACTTGAGTTATGAGTACGAATGGTTTTTTTGTTTTCAGGAAGGAAGAATAAAAAAGAAAAGGACTTCAATCATAATCTAATTGATTTGATCATTTTATAGACCTATTTGCCATTGTTATTATATATAATATAATACATAATAAAAAAATAGAACTTGGAATCATTTTTTCTCGAGCCGTACGAGGCGAAAACTTCCTATACGTTTCTAGGGGGGGGTATTATTCATCTACATCTATCCCAATGAGCCGTCTATCGAATCGTTGCAATTGATGTTCGATCTCGAAGAGAAGGAAGAGATCTTGGGAAAGTGGGTTTTTATGATCCGATAAAAAATCAAACTTATTTAAATGTTCCTGCTATTCTATATTTCCTTGAAAAGGGTGCTCAACCTACAGAAACGGTTCAGGATATTTTAAAAAAGGCAGAGGTTTTTAAAGAATTTCGCCCTAAATTAAAGGAAATTTAATTAATTAAGGAAATACAAAAAGTAGAGAAAATTTCTCTACTTTTTGTATTTCCTCTTTTGTTCTATTCGTACCTATTCATGATTCCATACCGGTTCCAAATTAGAGATAAAGTAGTTCAGTTTTAGTTTGATTTAAATTCCATTTATTATTATGAAACCATTTTTACTGTTCCTAGTGAACAAAATAGTCAATTCAGTGATTGTACGCGGACTCTTTTGTGGATTTATGACCACAGCCACCGTAGGTCTCGGCTACGGCTATTTCTTCGTTGTAGCCAGCGTCTTCATAAAAGACAACCGGAGACGGGTAGGAGTGGTGGCTGCTTTTGGTACGGCACAGTTCGTGATGTTCGCATCGGTCTATAATAGGCCGCTCCATGAAGGATTGGTTCAACCTCATCGCATAAAAATGTTCTTGTTCTTTCTGTCATTTTTCTTGCTTCAGCTCTTATGGACCAGTCTAACAACTTTGCGCAACTGGCCGCTTTTGGATCTTAACGATAAAAGAAAGCCCGTGGTAAGTAAACGAAGGCGTGTGGTAAAGCGCCTCTTCTTCCTTCAATTGGAATTTATGATGAATTTCTTTGTGCAATTATACAACCCGTACCTTAAACCTGATTCAATGATCCCCGGATTAGTCAACTTTTGTCTCTCTCGCTATAACAACGACAACGAAAAGAAGATCTTATTTGTAAGAAGTAGTTTGGCTGGTTGGTTAATTGGGCACATTTTCTTCATGATTTTCTTCATGATTTTATTGATAAAGTTGTTGGAATTCATAGAGATCATAATCATTTGGGTAAGAAAGAACTTTTTTGAATCTTAAGTTCAATTAAATTAAATAAGTGAAATAGATAATAAATAAATAGATAATAAATAGATAATAAATTAATAAATAAGTGAAATAGATAAAGGTTGATCTATTTCACTTATTCGACTGGAATGGCAGCGAATCGAACAAAAAAAGTCATCAAAAAATGACTGAGATAATCGAGTTAATATATATCGTATAGAAAACGATTCCACTTATAAGAAAGGAGGAAAAATAGACAGTGGCTATTCATTCCACTGCGCTAGATCGATAATCTATCTGCGAATTTCCGTATAGAAAGAAATAGAAAAAATATTCGAAATAAATAGAATAGATAGAATAGAAAGAATTCGAATACATGGAAAAAAGATTCTGGCTAGATCGTCCGCTTGACAATACTGCCTTTTTTGATTTCTATATATATAAATAATATTATTAATTTTTGTGGATCCTTGCAAGTAGTAGTGGCGCTACTCATAAAACTTGATGGGAGGGAAGATTCCTATGATGGTTCTATCTATTTATAAAGAAGAAACGATAAGAATGAAGGGCGTATGTTATCTAGGGAATCATATATGTTTTGGTAAATATGAAAGACTTGAACCCGTTTGGATCAGATCTATGTCCAGTTACAAAAAACAGAAAAAATGGAGGATCCAGGTTGGGGATGATTTTGAAATGATAGCGACTCTTTTCAAAGCAAGGAGTTTCAAAAGTATATCAACGATACTAATCGTATCAATGCATTCCTCGAAAAGAAAATTTCGGATCTAAAGGATTTTATAGAGGAACTTGTGGAGGACGGTGTTATTCCGTCTTATTCAAAGACAAGGGCTCTCCCTTGTATTTTGCTATTTTTGGATTTTTTCTTGCAG